ACCCCCTTTTTTGTATTTCCTTAATTGATTTCCTTAATTGAATTTCGGTTGATTAGGACGAAGTTCCTTAAAAACCTCTGCCTTCTTTAAAATATCCTGAACAGTTTCTGTAGGTTGAGCACCTTTTTCAAGGAAATATAAAATAGCAGGAACATTTAAATAAGTTTGATTCTTTATCGGATCATAAAAACCCACTTTCTGAAGATCTTTTCCTTCTCTTCGGGATCGAACATCAATTGCAACGATTCGATAGACGGCTCATTGGGATAGATGTAGATGAACAACACCCCCCCTAGAAACGTATAGGAAGCTTTCTCCTCGTACGGCTCGAGAAAAATGATTGATTCGAAGTTTTGTCTCTGTATGGAATTCTATCTAAGAAATGACAACTGGATCCATAAAATGATCAAAGCAATTAAAGATGTAAGTCTTTTTTTCTTCGTTCTTCCTTAAAATGAAAAAGAACCCATTCGTACTCTCATAACTCAAGTTGGATAATTTGCAAACAGTTCAAAGGAAAATCTTTCGGCAATTTCATTTATTGAGCGGTCTTTCCTCCTTTTTTGTTTGTCTCGTTTAAAATCGGATTCTTCAGTCTGATCCAGTTATTAAGACAATTTAAAAGGTGTTTCCTTGTTCTGGGATCCTTTAGTTTTATTTTAAATCATTGGGTTTAGACATTACTTCGGTGCTTTTTAATCCTTTCAAAATGGCAGCAACATACCCTTTTTGCGATTTCTATGAAAGAATCCTACAAGATGATGGATTCCCTCGTGAAACACTTTGGATCGAAAAAGTTTGATCAATTCCAATAAATTTTTTAATTTGAAACTTGCTCGAATTGGATTCTTTCGATTTCCATACCTAAGATATATTTACGAAGTTGTTTCAATTTTTTTATTGATTGGCATTAACCCTAGACCCTTGCCCCGAGAAAGAAATTAATACTTTCTACTCGAGCTCCATCATGGACTATTTACATTCCAAGACAACAAAAAACGAGGGGTTCTAGTGAAACAGAACCAATGATGTCGAGCTAAGAGCACCTTCATTCCTACAAAAAATGGTGGATGTACAAATCCACAACGGATCGTGTCCTTCAAGTCGCACGTTGCTTTCTACCACATCGTTTCAAACGAAGTTTTACCATAACATTCCTCTAAGAACCGGTATGGAATTGATTCAATTATGGAATCATGAATAGTCATTGGTTGGGCTGATGTATAAACACCATAATCTATAGTATTTTCTATATCTTCTATATCTATATAGTATATAGATATAAATAATACTATAGATATAGGTGGATAAAGATTTTTCTGAAGAAGTCTTAGTAAGACCCCATCGCTAATATTAATTTGTCTAACATTATAATATTAATTAATAAATATATCTAATAAATAATTTTTTTATATAAATAATTAAATAATAATAAATAAGACGAATAAACGAATTCTTTTTGATTCTGCATCTTCACGTGACTTAATAGGAAAGAAAGATTCAGCTTCTAAGGAATGATTCAAACTCTTTCTCTTTCGAAATTTCGAATAAATTTCGAAAGTTCCCCTTTCGACATCATTATTCCAAGAAAATTTGATAGTTAAAAAAAACTTTTGATCATCTTAGGAAAAAAGATAAGTCTTTTTTTTCATCTGATTGATAAAATCCAAAGAATGGGGAGGGTTTCGTATCTATCAATTCAATCAAATAGACTGAGCAATTGTTATCGTTTATAGATATTGAAATGAACGCCCTCTCATTACTGATTAACTCCTATCTACCCCATTCTATGGGACTGATGCAGCATAAATCAAAAGAAGGCGGTGTCCTAGTCTTTTTAATTTTTACGAAATGCGAGCTGTCTAGGCACAAAGCCAAACAAGTCCAGATTAAGTACAGTTTTTGCTCCTTTTTTCTATTTTAGCCTACCTCATTGATTAAGAATTAAGAGACTTAGTGAATTTAATTAGTACCAAAAACCCCCTCTTGGCGAAAAGTCAAGAAATCTACAAAAAAGAAAATTGAATCTAATTAGGCTAATTTAGGGGGTAGAGAATACGAGATAGGGAATATGGATTCTTTCGCATCTCGATTCAGTTTTTGAAAAAAAAAAACGATTGATCGAAGAAAAAAATCAGAAACAACAATCACATTCCAGCTAACATTTCGATTTTAAACAGAACATTGTTAAAAAAGCAATCTATATTGTCAGAGAATATATATGTTCTGGGACGGAAGGATTCGAACCTCCGAATAGCGGGACCAAAACCCGTTGCCTTACCACTTGGCCACGCCCCATTTAGATTTCTATGCGATACTAATACAGTATATTGCTGGTTTTGTTTGTTTGTCAACTCTAGCCCAAATATCTATAGAATAGATTAGATTGGTATTCGGATTTTTCTATGTTTTTGGTATGTGTAGATATAGAATTCAACTTAATTTATTGATCATTACATATAATTCAATTAAGATATTGTATGAAAATATGATTTTTTCG